AGATTAAATTAATTCATAGATATTAATGACTAAGTTATTTTATTCATTTCTAGCTATTAATGGTTAAATTAATTCATAATAATTATTGGGGGTAATTATTAATTATTTAATAAAGTTAATTTAATTGGTACAATTCTTTAATTCTGTATTTAGATTTGTTAAAATATAAAATTATATTTATGTAATTGTGGTATGAAGAAGGTAAATTGGTCCTGCATTTAGATTGGAATAGTTTAAAGAATCGAGTTTGTGATTAATGATGGTGTTGTTGGGGAACAACATTGTGAATTGTATAAATTTGAGTAAGAAAATTCTTTTTAGACTTCAAGTCCTGGCAGGGCCGGGGAGGGGGGAATATCTATAATGGGTAAGGTAATATAATAGCAACTATTTCTGTAATAGGAAAGGTAATTTATATGGAATTATATCCACATCTATGGATTGTGTTATATCATTATTGTAATGTATGAATAATGGAATAAAAACTAAAATTTAAAGGAAGATAAGTTATGAATTTTAGGCGCCTGAGAAGGAGCCAGAGAAGGAGTATATATAATCATATATCCAGTTAGAGATCTATCTTTAATGTTATCAACTCTTAGGGTTAAAATGACTATGATCAAATATTTAATATTATTATGGGTAATAATTCATATGTAAAGGGAGAGAGGGAGGATAGTTGTAAGATCCGTGTATTTTAGCGATTTTTTATGAATAATTAACTTTATTATGTTAGGATTAGCTTTCATTTATAATAATATGTAAATATTAGTAATGTTATTGTCTAAAGGGCAATTTTATGGCAGTTATTATTTTTATAAAATCAAGTATTTTTGGATATAGTTAAAGTGATGGAAAAGTATAAAATATTGTGCCAGCATATGCGGTTATACAATAACTTTGAGTTAATCTTATTGGTTATATTTATTTTTAGTTTTTGGATTATCAAATGATAATTTAGGGTGGAATCTTAATTATTATATATATTTTGGTTTAAGAGAATAATAAAATGTGATTTAAACTAGGATTAGATACCCTATTATTCATAATTGTAATTATGGGACCTTATTATTAATAGTTACTTTCTTTAAATTAAAAAGGTTTGGCGGTTTTTTAATCTTTTCAGAGGAACCTGCTCTTTAATTGATAGTCCACGTTGAATTTTACTTTAGTTTATAATTTGTATACCTCTGTTATTGAATGTCTTATTAGGGAGTTTATTTTCTATAATTATTAATATATTGAATATCAAGTCAAGGTGCAGTTAATATTGAAGGTTGAAGTGGGTTACATTAAATGTAATTTAATGGATTATTGTTTGGAATTAATTTTATTAAATTGGATTTGATAGTAAGTTTCCTTATTTAAGGAGGCTGAATTTAGCTCTAATTTATGTACATATCGCCCGTCACTCCCATCTTTAAAATGGGATAAGTCGTAACAAAGTAACCTAACTGGAAAGTTAGGTTAGATTCAAATTAGATCTAGGATAAATATTATTTACAATAATATATTAGTTGTGCAATTCAACATAATTTGATAATTTTTATTTTACTATTAATTTTATTTTCTATTTTAATAGAAATATCTTATTTTCAGCTTGAGTATTATTATAGAAATAGTTTTATTTGTTATAGTTTATTGTACTGTGAAGGATATTTTTTAATTTTATATAAGTATATATTTTTATAGTACCTTTTGTATCAGGGTTTATTAAATACTGTTATAAATATACTTTTCCCGAAATTAAAAGAGTTATTATAAAATGTATTTTTATGTGTTACAATAATATATAATATTATAATAGAGGTTATATGCCATTCAATTTTAAATATCTGGTTTTCTGATAAATAAATTTAATTTATGAATTACAAGTTATGTATTATTTATATTATATTTAATTTGTAATTCTAAATTTATGAGGGATAAGCTTTGTAAATTACTTATAAATTTACTTTATTATTAATTATAGTAGGCTTAATAACAGCCATTTAATTCGTTTCAGTTAAAATTAAAATAGTTTTTATTTTAATTTATTTTAAGTTCTTATTAGAATAGATTTTATAATTTTATCAAGGTTGAAATTATGATAAAATTAGTATTTTTATTAATTAAGTATAGGAATTCGGCAAATTCTATTTCCGCCTGTTTATCAAAAACATGTCTTACTGGTTATTAATTTTAAGTCTAACCTGCTCAATGATTATTTAAATAGCCGCAGTATCCTAACTGTGCAAAGGTAGCATAATCATTTGTCTCTTAATTGGAGGCTTGGATGAATGGTTGGACGAGATTTAATCTTTCTTTATTTAATTTTTATGAATTTAATTTTATAGTGAAAAGGCTATAATTTTTATATGGGACGAGAAGACCCTATAGAATTTTATTTTAGAATTTAACCCCAAGTTTTAATTTTATCTTTGGGGTTAAATTCTAAAATTAGGTTGGGGTGATTGTAAAAATAAAATAACTTTTATTATTAATTATTCATTAATTTATGTTATAAAGATCCTTTAATATGGATTTTAAGATTAAATTACCTTAGGGATAACAGCGTAATTTCTTTTGAGAGTTCTTATCAATGGAGGAGTTTGCGACCTCGATGTTGGATTAAAATTAGATTATTGAATGGTGTAGAGGCTTAATAATCTGGGTCTGTTCGACCTTTAATTTTTTACATGATCTGAGTTCAGACCGGCGTGAGCCAGGTTGGTTTCTATCTATAATTTTATTATCTTAGTACGAAAGGACCAGGTTTTAATAATATTTATTTTATATTGATTAGGTTTAGCTATTTTGGCAGAAAAGTGCAGTAAATTTAGAATTTATTAATGTAATATTTATTACATATAGCAATCTTTATTTTAAATTATTTAATTATGTTAGTCTTTATTTTAATTTCTGTAGGATTTGTAACTTTGCTTGAACGTAAGGTTTTGGGTTATATTCAAATTCGTAAAGGACCTAATAAAGTTGGATTTATAGGCTTATTGCAGCCATTTTCTGATGGGTTGAAATTGTTCTTTAAAGAACAAAATTATTCTAATGTTTCTAATTTTGTTCTTTTTTATATTTCTCCCGTTTTTATATTAATTTTATCTTTTACTTTATGAGTTTTATTTCCTTTTTATGTTAATATTTATTCTTTTACTTATGGTTTCATGTTTTTTTTTGTTTGTATGGGTTTAGGGGTTTATGGATTAATTATTTCTGGATGATCTTCTAACTCTAAATATGCTATGTTAGGCTGTATGCGGGCTGTAGCTCAGACTATTTCTTATGAAGTAAGAATATCTATAATTATTTTATGTTTCCTTGTTTTTACTTATGGATTTTCTTTTTATAATTTTATAATTTATCAAAGGGGGGGTTGATTTCTTTTGTTTTCATTACCTTTAGTGGGTTGTTGATTTTCTTCTTGTTTAGCTGAGACTAATCGTTCTCCTTTTGATTTTGCTGAGGGAGAGAGAGAATTGGTTAGTGGGTTTAATGTTGAATACAGAGGTGCTGGGTTTTCATTTATTTTTTTATCTGAATATATGAGTATTATTTTTATTAGAATAGTTAGAGTTGTACTTTTTTTGGGAGGTAATTTTTATGATTTTTCTTTTTATATTAAAATTGTTTTTATTGTTTTTTGATTTATTTGGGTTCGAGGTACTTTACCTCGTTTTCGTTATGATAAATTAATATATTTAACTTGGAGGGGGTTTTTACCTGTTTCTTTAAATTATTTTATATTTTATTCTTTACTTTTAATTTTTATGAAGAGTTTATAATTCATTGAATTGAGTGTATTAAAGTTAATTGTGGAATTTAACCGCATTCTTATACTTTCAAGGTAGAAGCTTATCTAAAGCTTAATTAACTAGTTAATTTTATCTCATATTTTTAATGTTATTGGATTAATTAAGAAATACAGGAAATATATAATTGTTAATGCTTGTCCTGTTGAAATGAATGGTTCTTCTGCTGGTCGAGCTCCAATTCATGTTAATAATAATAAATTATTAACAAATGTTCAGAATATCAATTTGTTAATGGGGTAGAAAGTTATTCTTTGTATTTTGTTTTGGTTAGTTAAAGGTAAAATTAGGATAATGATAATGGATAATATTATTGCTAATACTCCTCCTAATTTATTAGGGATTGATCGTAAAATTGCGTATGCAAATAAAAAGTACCATTCTGGTTGGATATGAATAGGAGTAACTAAAGGGTTGGCTTGGATATAATTTTCAGGGTCACCTAATATTCGTGGTTCTATTAAAATTAAGAATGAAAATATGAATATTATAATAGTTATTCTTATAAGGTCTTTAATTGAAAAATATGGATGGAATGGGATTTTATCATAATTGGAATTAATTCCTAGTGGATTATTTCTTCCTGTTTGGTGTAGGAATAAGAGGTGAATTATTACTATTGCTGAAATAATAAATGGTATAAGGAAATGGAGAGTGAAGAATCGGGTTAGGGTGGCATTGTCTACAGAAAATCCTCCTCATAATCATTTTACTAATTCACCTCCTAGGTATGGGATTGCTGATACTAAATTAGTAATTACTGTAGCTCCTCATAAAGATATTTGTCCTCAGGGTAATACATAACCAAGGAAGGCTGTTATTATTGTTAATAATAACAGCATTACCCCAATGGATCATGTTATTATTAATTTGTAGGATCCATAATATATTCCTCGTCCGATATGTAAATATATACATATAAAAAATATTGATGCCCCATTGGCATGGGTATTTCGTATTGTTCATCCATTATTCACATCACGACAGATGTGAATAATTCTGTTAAATGCTATTTCGATATTATCTGTGTAGTGTATTGCTAGGAAAATTCCTGTTGTGATTTGAATTATTAAGCATAGTCCAAGTATTGATCCAAAATTTCATCATATAGAAATATTTGAGGGGGCGGGTAGATCAATTAATGAATTGTTAATAATTTTAATTAGTGGGTGTGTTTTCCGTAATGGAGAATAATTCATTACTTTTTAGATCGTAGTGGTCCTTGATTAATATTAACAATTATTGAAATTGTTATTATTGAAAATAATAAATATATTACTATCATGATAGTAATATAACTGGATGTTTTGTTGAATAGTGCTATTATTATGAGAGTTAATTCATTATTAATTAATATTTTATTTTCTAATAAGATTTTGTTGGAGATAATTAGAATTAAAATTGATGGTAAGATAATTTTGTTGATTGACTTAAATTTTTCATTTGAGGCGATTCTTGCTATATAGGTGAATAATACTAGTATTCCTCTTATTATAATTATTATTAATATGTAAGAAAATCAGAATGTTCCTATTATCATTCCCATTATTAATGAAATATTAATTGTTTGGGTAATAATAATTAATATTATTGTTATAGGGTGAGTTGCTCATAAAATTAAGAATGATAATATTAGGGCAATTGAGATATTGTAATTGATTTCAGTGAATAGTTTATTAAAATATTAATTTTGGAGATTGAAGATAGGATTATTCCTTTCGCTGAAGTTTTAAAGATTTTTCTATTTATGATTTACAAAATCATTGTTTTTATTTAAACTATTAAAACTTGTGTATATAATTATGGTTTTAATATTTTTAAGAGGTGTTATTTCTTATTGTTTAGTCCATTCTCATTTACTGATTATATTATTTAGTTTGGAATATCTGGTTTTAGTATTATTATTATCTCTTTTTTATTATTTAATATTTCTTGGGGTTGAGTCTTATTTTATTTTATTTTTTATAGTTTTTGCTGTGTGTGAGGGGGCTTTGGGTTTAGGAGTTTTAGTAAATTTAATTCGTAATCATGGTAATGATTATTTAATGAGAATATCAATTTTGTCATGATAAAATATATTTTTATAATTATTTTTATGATCCCATTAATTAATAGATGATGATTACTTACCTTTTTTATTTTTATAATATTAATGTATTATTTAATGGAGCCTATTTCTTTATTTTTTAATTGTTTAAGTTATGGTTATGGATTTGATTTGGTCTCTTATTGATTAATTTTATTAAGAATCTGAATTACTGGTTTAATAATGATGGCTAGTTATAAAATTAAAATGACTCATACAAATAGTGAATTTATATTTGTTTTGGTTATGATATTTTTATTTTTATTGATATGTTTTTCTTGCAGAAATTTATTTTTATATTATTTGTGATTTGAATCTTCTATAATTCCTATTTTATTTTTAATTTATGGTTGAGGTTATCAACCGGAACGAATGGTTGCTGGTATATATTTAATTTTTTATACTTTATTTGCTTCTTTTCCTTTATTATTATGTATTTTTTATATTTATAGGAATACAGGTTCTTTATTTATGTTTAATATAAGTAGAAATATAAATTTTTATATTTATATTTCTTTATTATTGGCTTTCTTGGTTAAAATGCCTATATTTTTTACTCATTTTTGATTACCTAAGGCTCATGTGGAAGCTCCTGTTTCAGGTTCAATAATTTTAGCAGGGGTTTTATTAAAGTTGGGTGGATATGGTTTATATCGAGTGCTAGTTTTAATGAAGGATTATTTTTATTATAATGTAGTATTTATTGTTATTAGATTAATTGGTTCAGTGGTGGTGGGTTTATTATGTTTATGTCAGGTTGATATAAAATCAATAATTGCTTATTCTTCAGTTTCCCATATGGGCTTAGTTATTGGGGGTTTAATGGCTTATAATTATTTAGGGTTTTGAGGGTCTTTAGTTATAATATTGGGTCATGGGCTTTGTTCATCTGGACTTTTTGCCTTGGCAAATATTATTTATGAACGTAGATATAGTCGTAGAATTATGTTAAATAAAGGGTTAATGATTATTATACCTACTATATCTATATTTAGATTTTTATTATTAATTAACAATATATCTAGACCCCCTTCTTTAAATTTGTTGGGTGAATTATTTCTTATAATAAGTCTTATAAGCTGAAGAAGTTATACTTTACCTTTTTTGGCATTTTCTTCTTTTATTTGTTGCGGATACAGTGTATATTTATATTCAATTTTAAATCATGGTCGTTTATATGATGGTGTAAAATATTATTTTTATGGAGTTGTTCGTGAATATTTATTATTATTAAATCATTGGGTTCCCTTAAATGTTCTTTTTTTAAAGGGTAATATTATTTTTATGTGATTATAAACCCCTTTTAATTTTTGGGGTTTATGGCTTGTATTTGGTTTAAGTAGTTTAATTTAGAATAACAATTTGTGGTATTGTGGGTATATTTATTATCTTGGACTAATATTTTTAATTTATATAATTTTTGAAGTTTATTTTTGTTATTTTTGAGATTGTGTTTTTTTTTATTGGGGTTTAATTATTTATATTATGATTATTGCTTATTGATTGATTGAGAAATTTTAAATTTTAATTCTTGTGAAGTTGTTATAACTTTTCTCTTTGATTGAATATCTTCCTTTTTTGTAGCAGGAGTTTTAATGATTTCTTCTATAGTTATTTTATATAGAAAGTCTTATATATCTTTAGATATTAATAGGAATCGATTTTTATTAATTGTTTTATTCTTTATTTTTTCTATAATTATAATAGTTTTGAGACCTAATTTAATTAGAATTTTATTAGGTTGGGATGGGTTAGGTTTAGTCTCTTATTGTTTGGTAATTTATTATGGTAACTATAAATCTTTTAATGCTGGTATGTTAACAATTATGGTTAATCGTGTTGGTGATGTTGCTATTTTATTAAGTATTGCTATTTTATTAAATGAGGGTAGTTGATATTTTATTTATTATAATTATGTAAGTTTTGAATTAGGTAATATTGTATTGTTGTTAATTATTTTAAGTTCTTTTACTAAAAGCGCTCAAGTTCCTTTTTCTTCTTGACTTCCTGCAGCTATAGCTGCACCTACTCCAGTTTCCTCTTTAGTTCATTCTTCTACTTTGGTTACAGCAGGAGTTTATTTAATAATTCGGTTTAATGATTATTTAATGGGTTATAATATTACTTTTTTTTTATTTTTATCAGTTATGACTATATTTATTTCTGGACTTTTTGCTAATTTTGAGTATGATATTAAAAAGGTTATTGCTCTTTCTACTTTAAGTCAATTAGGTTTAATAATAAGTATTTGTTTTATTGGATATCCTGTTGTTTCATTTTTTCATCTTTTAATTCATGCCTTTTTTAAGGCACTGTTGTTTCTTTGTGCAGGTTTGATTATTCATTGTTTGAATGATTGTCAAGATATTCGTTATATGGGGGGTATATCTGGTATATTACCTTATACTAGATCTTGTTTTAGAATTGCTAATTTATCTTTATGTGGTCTTCCTTTTATATCTGGATTTTATAGAAAGGATTTGATTGTTGAGTTTATGTCTTTGAGAATATTCAATGGAGTTATTTATTTATTGTTTTTTATTTCTTTGGGTTTAACTGCTAGTTATAGTTTACGATTACTTTATTATGTAATATTTGGTTATATTAATTTATTTTCTTTTAATTCTTTTAATGAAGATATATCAATAATATCCTCTATAATTATTTTATCTTTTATAGGGGTTATAAGTGGTTCTATTTTTATTTGATTAATTTTTCCTTACCCTGTTTTAGTTTTTATTCCATTATTCATGAAGCTCTTGCCATTAATTTTTGTTTTATTAGGAGGTATTTTAGGTTATGAAGTTTCTTTATTTGCATATAATAATTATATGCAGGATAATATTTTATTTTATTTTTGTGGTTCAATGTGATTTATACCTTTTATTAATACTTTTAGTTTATCATTTATTGGTTTATCTTCTTCTCTTTATTATTTAAAAATAATGGAAGTTAGTTGAGGTGAAAGGATTATTTCTTTTTTATTTCCTTCTTATTTGGTTTACTTAAGAAGGATTTTTATTAATTATCAATTTAATAATTTAAGGATTATTTTTTGTATTTTTCTTTTAATTTCTTTAATAATTATTTTTATTTAAATTTAGATAGCTTAAATTAAAGTTTGATATTGAAGATATCAGGATGATATAAATCTCTAGATATACTTATAAGAGTTATCTCTTTTTTTTTATTGAAAATAAAAAGTTTTATTTAAACTATATAAGTAGGAGAAAGACGGATTTTAACCGCCTTAAAAGATAGTTAGCAGCTTCTTTTAGATTCAACTTTCTCCTTTAATTGGATTATTATAAATCAATTATTCTATTAACAATAGAAGGCCTCTAGTTTGGCTTCAATTAAATAAGTAAGGAGATATATCTCTATTTTTAGGTCGAAACTAAATGTAATTTTACTTCATTACTTAAGGCAGGCTATAATTATAGCTCTTTTTAATTGCAAATTAAATGTTAATTTTAACTACAACCCTATTTTGCTCATTCTAGTATATTATTTTTTCATTCATAAATTAATCCCAAAATTAAAGTTAATATGAAGATTGTTATTGTTATTCTGTAATTTATGGGTTCATTTTTATTTAAAGTTATGATAGTTGGGATTAAAATAACAATTTCGATGTCGAAAATTAAAAATAGAACTGCAATTAGGAAAAATTGAATTGAAAATGAAGTTCGTGCTGATGATTTTGGGTCAAATCCACATTCAAATGGGGATAATTTTTCTCGGCTTTTCTTTGATTTTTTTGAAATAAGATAACATACGGTTATAATTGTTCTTCTTAGAAAAATAGCTAAAGTGATTGATAATATAATTTTTATTATTACTTTTTCTTTTTATTAAGATCTTTTGATTGGAAATCAAATATAATTTATTATAATAAAAAAGTAACTACCTCATCAATAGATTGAAATGTAAAGGAAAATTCATACTACGTCTACGAAATGTCAATATCATGCTGCTGCTTCAAATCCTAGGTGATGATTTCTAGAGAAATGAAATTTTATTAATCGAATTAAACATACTAATAAGAATGTTGTTCCAATTATTACATGAATTCCATGGAATCCTGTAGCTATATAGAAACAGGATCCATAAATTGAATCACTAATTCTGAATTTAGCTTCTAAATATTCATATGCTTGTAGTATAGTAAATATAACTCCTAATGTAACTGTTAATGTTAAGGATAAAGTTGCTTGGAAATGTGAGTTATTAATTAATCTGTAATGGGTTCAAGTAACTGATATGCCTGAAGTTAATAAGATAATTGTATTTAATAGGGGAATTTCTATTGGGTTAAATGTTACAATCCCCTTTGGGGGTCAAATTATGCCAATTTCTACAGTTGGAGACAGTCTTCTGTGGAAGAACCCTCAGAAAAAGGAAATGAAGAAGAAGATTTCTGAAATAATGAATAGGATTATTCCTAATTTTAACCCATTTACTACAACTGATGTGTGTTTTCCTTGAAAAGTTCTTTCTCGTACAATATCTCGTCATCATTGGTATATAGTGAGAATATTAATAATTGTTCCTAAAGTTAATAAATATAGTTCATTTTTATGGAACCATAATACTATACCTGATGCTGTGGTTATTGCTCCAATTGATCCAGTTAAAGGTCATGGTCTATTATCTACTAAGTGAAATGGATGATTATTAATGTTTTTCATTATATAATTTCTCTAGAATATAAGGTTCTTAACACTGAAAATACGTAAGCTTGAATTAAAGCTACTGCTAATTCAAATATTATTAATATTAATTGTATTATGATAATAATGATACTTATTAAATTAAAGTTTAATCTGTTTCCTAGTAAGCTTATTATTAGGTGACCTGCAATTATGTTTGCAGTTAGACGAACTGCAAGGGATCCAGGACGAATTAAGTTTCTGGTTGTTTCAATTAAAACTATAAAAGGTATAAGAACACCAGGTGTTCCTGCAGGAATTAGATGTGCAAATATATAATTTGTTTTATTTAATCAACCAAATATTATTAATGATATTCATAAAGGGAGGGCTATAGTTAATGAGATGGCCAGATGTCTAGTTCTAGTAAAAATGTAGGGTAATAGTCCTATTACATTATTTATTAAAATTACAAAAAATAGGGAAATTATTCTTAGCTTTATTCCCTGGGAGTTAATTCCCATTAAAATTTTAAATTCATTATATATTAAAAATATGATGGTTTTATATATTGTTGTTGATCGATTAGATATAATTCAATAAGGTAGTGGGATTAATAGAGTACATGATAACATTCTAATTCAATTAATTGATGTCTTAATTGAAGTTGCTGGATCAAATGTGGAAAATAAATTAGTTATCATTTTCAATTATTTATTATAAAATTTTTATTTAGTTGGTTTAATTTTTTTGGTCTATATATTTTAATTCAAAAGATTATTGTGTTTATAAAAATAATGGTTATTGTAAATAATGTAAATAAGGATTCTCATCAAATAGGGGCTATTTGAGGTATGGAAAAGTATTAAAAATATTTTTAATTTGACAAATTAATGTTTTAGTTAAACTAACTTTTCCATTAAGAGTTAATAACTATAATTTGGTTTAAGAGACCAATGCTTTAAATTTAAGCTACTTAATGATTGATTTAATCATTTAATGAAGGTTGAGATGGGGACTCTTTCAATGACAATGGGTATAAATCTATGATTAATTCCACAAATCTCCGAGCATTGTCCATATATTAATCCAGGACGAAGGATCTTTAATCTTCCTTGATTAATTCGTCCTGGGGTAGCATCAATTTTTATTCCTAGGGAAGGTATAGCTCATGAGTGTAAGACATCTGCTGCTCTTACTAAAATTCGGATTTGTGTATTTATGGGTAAGATTATTCGGTTATCTACTTCAATTAGTCGGAATTCATTATTTTTTAATTCATTTGTGGGCTTTATATATGAGTCAAATTCAATATTATTAAAGTCTGAATATTCATATCTTCAATATCATTGGTGTCCAATAACTTTGACAGTTATTAAAGGATTATTTATTTCATCAATTAAATATAATAGGTGGAGTGATGGTAGAGCAATAAATATTAAAATTACAGCAGGTAGTGAAGTTCAGATAAACTCTATTGTTTGTCCTTCTAAAAGGAATCGATTGATGAATTTGTTTATTATTATAGATATTATAATATAAGTAACTGCTGTTGTGATTATTAATAAAATTATGATTGTGTGATCATGAAAGAAGATAAGTTGTTCTATTAAAGGGGAGTTTGCATCTTGTGTTATGATATTTTTTCATGTATTTATTTCTAATAAAAGATTACTCTTTGTATATGAAGCTTAAATTCATTGCACTGTTCTGCCATATTAGAAGTTAATTAATATTGGTAATTCATTATATGAATGTTCTGCTGGTGGTGTTTTTTGCAATCATTCAATTCTTGATGTTATTCTATTTCTAAACAGGATTACTCGTTTAGAGATAATTCTTTCTCATAAAATTATGATAAATATGATAATTCTAATTATTGATATAGTGGATCCAATTGATGAAATGATATTTCATGTTAAATATCTATCTGGGTAATCTGAATATCGTCGGGGTATTCCTCTTAGTCCTAAAAAGTGTTGTGGAAAGAATGTAATGTTTACTCCTATGAATATTACTATAAATTGAATTTTTAATCATTTAGGCTTTATAGTAATTCCAGTAAATAGGGGGAATCATTGAATAAATCCTCCTATGATAGCGAATACTGCTCCTATAGATAAAACATAATGGAAGTGGGCTACTACATAATAAGTATCATGTAAGATAATATCAATTGATGAATTAGCTAAAATAACTCCTGTAAGCCCTCCAATTGTAAATAAGAATACGAATCCTAGTGCTCATAATATTCTTGGTGAGTATGATAATTTAATTCCATGTAGAGTGGCTAATCATCTAAAAATTTTAATACCTGTTGGTACTGCGATAATTATTGTTGCAGAAGTAAAATAGGCTCGAGTGTCTACATCTATACCTACAGTGAATATGTGATGTGCTCATACAATAAATCCTAGTAATCCAATTGCCATTATAGCATAAATTATCCCTAAAGTTCCAAATGTTTCATTTTTTCCTCTTTCTTGTCTAATAATATGTGAAATGATTCCAAATCCTGGTAAAATTAAAATGTACACTTCTGGATGACCAAAGAATCAGAATAAATGTTGATATAGAATAGGATCTCCTCCTCCTGTAGGGTCAAAGAATGTTGTATTGAAATTTCGATCTGTTAAAAGTATTGTAATAGCTCCAGCTAATACTGGTAATGATAATAATAATAATAATGCAGTAATGCCTACGGATCATACAAATAAAGGAGTTCGTTCTGGAGATATTCCGTTTGGTCGTATATTTTGAATGGTTGAAATGAAGTTAATAGCACCTAGAATTGATGAAATTCCTGCTAAATGTAAAGAGAAGATAGTTATATCTACTGGAGCACCTCTGTGAAAAGTACTATTGGATAGGGGGGGGTAAACTGTTCATCCGGTTCCTGCTCCTATTTCTACTAAACTTCTTGTTAAAAGCAATGTTAGAGATGGTGGTAGAAGTCAGAATCTTATGTTATTTATTCGAGGGAATGCTATGTCGGGTGCCCCGATTATAAGAGGAACTAGTCAATTTCCAAATCCTCCAATTATGATTGGTATTACTATAAAAAAAATTATAATGAAAGCATGTGCAGTAACAATTACATTATAAATTTGATCATTATTAATTAGTGGGGAAGGTTGTCTTAATTCAAGTCGAATAATTCATCTTATAGATGATCCTACTATTCCTGCTCATATTCCAAAAATAAAATATAATGTACCAATGTCTTTGTGGTTAGTTGAAAATAATCATTTATTCAATTAGATGGGGTGGCTGAAGTTAATAGGCTAAAAATTGTAAATTTTTATATGGTTAGGTTAACCTCTCATCATGCTTGGGCTTTATAGTCAATGTAATGATGTAAGATTGCAAGTCTTGAGTAGTATTTTTACTAAAGCTTATAATGAATATAATTTTAACTTTGAAGGTTAATAGTTTTTATTAACTTAAAGCTTTGAAATAATGTTTATTACAGAGAATAGTGGTAATATTAAATTAATTATTATTGTTAAAGTAGTATAATTATTTTTGGTATTAATTATTTTTCTTGTGGAGGAAAATCTTAATATTAAAGATCTAATTAATCGTATATAGTAAAATAAGGTGATTAAAGATATTAATAATATAAATATTATTAATAGATACATATTGTTGTATAATATTGTTTGAATAACTATTCACTTAGGTAAAAATCCTAGTATAGGTGGTATTCCGCCTAATCTAAGTAATATAATAGATATAGATATTTTTCCTATAATTGGAATTTTTGAGTTAATTTGATTTATAAAGTAAAAGTTATAGTTGTGAAAGTTATAGCATATCATTCTTATTATTATGCTATATATTATTATATATTTATATCAATTCATTGATGTGGTTATTAATATTCTTATTCATCTTAAGTGAGATATTGATGAATAAGCTATAATTTTACGTGTGGATGTTACATTAATTCCACCAATTGCTCTAATTAGGGATCCTGAAATAATAAATAAATAAATAGTGGGCGAGCTAATTACTGTTCTTAAAATGAATAAAGGTCCTATCTTTTGTCATGTTGATAATATAAAGATAGGTATTCATGCTAATGCCCCCATTACTTCTGGTATTCATGAATGGAATGGGGGTATTCCGATTTTAATTATAATTCTAATTATAATTCTAATTTTTGCCATTTCTTTAATTAGTGTGGATGATATTATTATAATTCTAATTATTGAAAATAATATAATTATTCTACTAATTCTTTGGGTTAAAAAATAAATTATTATTGCTTGGGATCTTTTTAAATTGTTTTGGTTATATATTAATGGAATAAATGATATTAAATTTATTTCTAATCCTATTCACATTCCAAGTCAAGATGAAGATGATAAGGTTATTACGGTTCTTATTATTATAATGATTATAAATGTTAATTTATTTAGATTTATTAAAAAGAAGAAGGTTAATAACTTCTATAGATAGGGTATGAACCTAATAGCTTAGTTAGCTTATCTTTTTTATATATTGGTGTATGGTGCACAGAGAATTTTGATTTCTTTGGATTTAGTTTAATTCTAAAATATATAATAAGAGTATTAATTTACATAATTTATCCTATCATGATAACCCTTTATTCAGGCATCTTATT